ATTAGAGTTCGAATGAAAACCACCGGATTGCAGGTTGCAGGTAATGACATCATTTTCTATTTTGTAAGGATCCATCAAATAAGGTTTCCTTAGAAAAAGATTCTACAAAAGCAATGATAAATAGATACGAATAGAGCAAGAAAAGAAGGAAATAAAAAAACATAGTATAGAAAAGATATCCAAAATGATATAGAAATCACTATCCTATCCTTAGTTTTTATTTCCTTAAGTTAATTGAATTTCGTTTGATTAGGGCAAAGTTCCTTAAAAACCTCTGCCTTTTTTAAAATATTCTGAACAGTTCCTGTAGGCTGAGCGCCTTTTTCAAGGAAATAGAGAATCGCGGGAACGTTTAAAGAAGTTTGATTATTGATAGGATCATAAAAACCCACTTTCCGAAGATCTCTTCCTTCTCTTCGAGATCGAACATCAATTGCAACGATTCGATAGACGGCTCATCGGGATAGATGTAGATGAAAAAGAACCCCCCCTAGAACCGTATAAGAAGTTTTCTCCTCGTACGGCTCGATCAAAAATGATTCGAAGTTTTGTCTATGGATAAAATTAGAATAAATAGTAAAGGAATCCGTAAAATAAATTAGTCTATAATTTAACTCATAGTCCTTTTTATTTAGCTTCCTTCCTGAAAAAAAATCATTTGTACTCATAACTCAAGTTCAATAATTCTCAAATATCTTAAAGAAATTAAGATTTTAAGAAATTCATATTTTTCTTTTTTTGAGTGGTCTTTAACCCCCCCTTTTTTTTCGTCTCATTTCAAATATATTTGGATTCTTTATTTGGATCCGTGAGGCAATTGAAGTGGTGTTTCCTTGTTCTGGGATCCTTTATCTTGGTTTTAAATCATTAGGTTTAGACATTACTTCGGTGCTTCTTAATCCTTTCAAAATGGTAGCAACATACCCCCTTTTTTGATTTCTTTCTATCAAAGAATCATACCGATGGTTGATTCGTGCGCGATACACTGTGGATCGAAAAAGTTTTAGCCGTTCCAACAAATGAAAATTTGCTCGAATCGGATCCTTTCGATTTCTATATCGAAGATATACTTACGAAGTTGTTCCAATTTATTGATTGGCATTAACCCTAGATCCTTGCCCCTGAGAAATTAATCAATACTTTCTACTCGAGCTCCATCACGAACTATTTACATTACAACCCAACAAAAAAAAAAGGGGGTTCTAGTAGAATAGAAAAACGACGTCGAGCCAAGAGCACCTTCATTCCTATATAAAATGGTGGATGTAAGAATAAGAATCCACACCGGATCGTGTCCTTCAAGTCGCACGTTGCTTTCTACCACATCGTTTTAAACGAAGTTTTACCATAACATTCCTCTAATTTGGAACCAGTATGGAATTGATTCCATTATGGAATCATGAATAGTCATTGGTTCAGTCGGTACAGAGACACAGTCATTTTTCTTTTTTCTTATCTACATAAATAATAAAGATTTTTCTGAAGAAATATTAGCAAGACCCCGGCTTTTTTGTATGAATGGAACTTTTTCTATAAATCTCTATCTCAAAAAATGTCTAACAGAAATATCCAGAAATCTAAATATAGAAATAAAATAACTAACAGAACTAACAGAAATCACACGAAGAAAAAAAAATGCTATTTGACTCTGCCTCTTCAAGTGACTCAATAAGATAGACTGACCCATTCCAACTTCCCCAAACTTCCCAAAGATTCAATCCATAAAGAATCATTACAAATCTTTGTACTTGAAAAAGTTTCTTACTTCTACATCGTGATTTGAGTCAAGTTTTACAGTAAAGACTCCATTTGATTATCATAAGAAATTTTCTTTTCGAATGGAATTGTCAATGATGTAAAGCAAATAATCTAAATAGATCGAACAAGAAAAATAAATATCATTGTTAAATATTTAAATTTAAATATTTTAGTGATGCAAATTCTTTTTCACAAAAATGGAAAGACTTTTTGTCACTCAAATAGGATAACAATACATACCTATAGGCTAAGCACTTCCTCTTTTATATGTATTTTCATATTTTGTTTAACCTGAGGTTAAGTAATCTTTCTACAGATCTATGTCCCATCTTATCTTTATCTGGATCACAAAAGGGTTTAGTTACTTTTGCATGTAATTTGAACTCTATTTAGTTCAGTTTGTGAAAAATTAAGATATGATTCCGAAAAGAATCATTCAAAATCAAAAAAGAAAGAGGAATCATATTCTATCCAATATTAGACCAATATTAGACCTTGAAACAGAACCTTGTTGAACAAAAAAGAAGTATTCGGATACAAGGGATATGCTCTGGGACGGAAGGATTCGAACCTCCGAGTAGCGGGACCAAAACCCGTTGCCTTACCGCTTGGCTACGCCCCATTTCTCTTTTTATTGGACACTAATACTAATTAAAGAATAATATGGGTATTCAGTGTTCGTCAATTCCAGCCCAACTATCTATAGAAAATCTTTCTCCTTTATAGAATTTATTATAGATTCGTTGCTAGAATTTTGACATGTGTATATCTAGAATTCAACTGAATTTATTGATCATTACATATAATTCAATTAAGATATTGTATGAAAGTATGATTTCTTCTATTCTCCTTTGAGAATTGGAGGGTTTTTGATTGAGTGGAAAAAGAAGGATTTTTTTGTCTACCTTACTTTCTTCATTTTTCCTTATATCAATAACTCAATCAAAATGCAATTATCTCGACGAAAAAAATGTCTATTATGCTTAATATCTTTAGTTTGATCTGTCTTAACTCTGCCCTTTATCCGAGTAGTCTTTTCTTCGCCAAATTGCCCGAAGCATATGCTTTTTTGAATCCAATCGTAGATGTTATGCCAGTCATACCCCTGTTCTTTTTTCTTTTAGCCTTTGTTTGGCAAGCTGCTGTAAGTTTTCGATAAGATCTTTAATAGTATCCTAGAAAATTCATGATTTATTCGAGAATAATGATAACAATTGATAAGATCAAATAAGTCTGACAGTATGAACCTTCAATTCAAACATTGAAATTCTCGGATAGCCGCGAGAAATCCGGCTCGCCCCATTTCCCGATTTTAATCCTTTTTCTCCTTTTTCCGGCGAAATACCTTATTAGCATACCTTATTAGCATACCTTATTAGCATACCTTATTAGCTTAGGGTCGCTTCCAATATCTAATTGTCGGTATGAAAGTGATTTGTGGTAATCAAAGACTCTTATTCAAAATTTCAACTTCATTTGAATTTCTGAACATTCTTTTCTATTTCTATAATTCATTTCTTGGTGTCAAAATAGGATATGTGATATAAAAACGGAGGATCTATTATCTTTTCTTTTCTCGTTTTTCTTTTTCAAAAAATGATCTTGGAGGTTGTGTAATGCTTACTCTCAAACTTTTCGTTTACACAGTAGTAATATTCTTTGTTTCTCTCTTCATCTTTGGATTCCTATCCAATGATCCAGGACGTAATCCTGGACGTGAAGAATAAAATCAAAATTTCGTTTTTCTTGCTTGATTTTACAATTTTCTTCATATTTTATTTTAGCTATTCCACACATTTCACTAGGAAAAAATAAAAAGGGGTTTGCTAAATTTGAAATAAAAAAATAGAAAGTCATTAACGGAAACGGAAAGAGAGGGATTCGAACCCTCGGTACGAATAACTCGTACAACGGATTAGCAATCCGCCGCTTTCGTCCACTCAGCCATCTCTCCCAATTGAAAAAGATAATTACTATGTTACATTACACATCAAGTAAGGATTAAAGAAAGTATTTCTTTCAGATTCTTTATCGTTATTATATAATTAGCAATTCCGTTTAGATGCTCGAAAGATCCAAATAGAAAGATAAATAAAGAAGACCTTCTTGCTTTTATTTTGTTCGAAGTGCCCTTTTGGCCTGGCCCGGTCAATACCCAGCCGGGCCTTTTTTGTTCCAAAAAATTCCCTTTCTTTTTTATTTATAGGCAACATACTCTAAATAGCCAATTTGGTATCTGTGTAACAATTTCCGTTCTGGGGTTTACATATACTTATCATTTTTGTTATAATGGAAATTGAGAAGGATTTTTGATTCAAAAGAATCAATTAAGTATGTATCAATTTGTATTTTCTTATGTCATTAGGCAAACCAAATTTTAGATTCAAATCCAAGAATCATTCACGAATTCTCAATCAACGAATAGTTAATGGTTCCCATTTGTCATCAATTTTGGTTTTTTTGAGTGAAAATATACATTTTCTTTTTCAATAGAAAAGTGAGGGGAAGCTTTTTGGCAGTGTGTGTTTTGAGATACTATACAATCAATCGAAGGGGTAGATCAAATACAATCAAAAAGGGAAAAAGGGTTTCTTTTCTAATTTTTATCAATTTAGAAAAAGGATTAAAAAGGGATGCAAGTACAATAAACTAAAATTTAGTAATCCAACCCAAAAAGGGAAATTTTTATCCTATTGTGTATCGTTTTGGCGGCATGGCCGAGTGGTAAGGCGGGGGACTGCAAATCCTTTTTCCCCAGTTCAAATCCGGGTGCCGCCTCATCAACAAACGAATCGAAATCTCTTATTCTGTTCTATAACTCAACCAATTTTTACCCAGCAGAACAGAATAAGGGGACTGTTAATACTTGGTTGATTCTAAACATCCGTTCTGGGTATTTTGTAAATAAATCTTTGAATCCAAAATGAAAAGAAAGATTATAAATGAAAAGAAAGATTATAATGGTCGAAGCAAGACTTCCCGATTCCTTTCTACTACTAATGTAATGTCTACAGATTGGGTCTTGATTGGATAGCCGGCAGATAATTTAAGTACTGGTTGGGGGAAGTTCTTTCTATACTGTAATCTACATATATAGACTCGCGAGAATCTCTGAGTGTTTAGGCATTCAATCACTATTAGATTGAGCACTATTAGATTGAGATGGATAATTTCCTTTTTTATAGAAAAGAATAAGTGAAAAAAAGCTTTTTTTTTGAACCTCTCGTCAAGATCAAGAGTATAATAGACTATCGCTCAACTCCTTCAGAGATACAATTGGGAAAGGGTATGTATTAGATCAAATAGGAAAAAAATTTGTAATAGATAGCAATTGATCTATTTTTACTTTGAAGGCCAAGAAAAAGGAATGGACCCTCTTTTTTTATTACTAGATGTTCCATTAGTAACATTCCTTTGTAGTTTTATTGTTGATTTTACTTGTGTTTAGTCTTTCCCGATTAGAAATCATATAGGAATTTTTGAAATGGATTTATTTGATTGGTTCATCAATAGTGTTCGGCCAGAATCCCTTTTTGACTCTGGACCATTCATTCTACTATTATTAGTGAGCAATAATGGAATAATTCTATCATAGAGATAAGGGACATCATTCACATGGATATAGTAAGTCTCGATTGGGCTGCTTTAATGGTAGTCTTTACATTTTCCCTTTCACTCGTAGTATGGGGAAGAAGTGGACTTTAGAAGCACTCCTAATTTAGTTGAGGAATGAAACGGTATCAATTGTTTTATAGATCGTTCTGCAACGCATTTTTATTTGAATGGAAATCATTTTCAAATCAAAATATCTTCATTTCCAAATTCCATTGGATTCTAGTGGAGAAATGTATTCTATAACAGTAAAACAATTATTTCAGATTCATCGGAATAAATAGATGTATCAAAAGAAATAGAATCGGGTCCTACGTCAATTCCATATATGGATTAATAACTACATATATTGAAGATAGAAGCTAATATAGTATACCTACTTTATTAGAAACAATTTTATACACTACTATAACACTAATAGAGAGTATGGTAAGTAAGAAAAAAATTTCTTACTTACCATACTCTCGGATCTCATAGAAGACCGCCGATGATAGCCCGTTGATTTCATTTAAGACGTAAAAATAGAATACTTTTCATTTGATTTCTTCAACTATTGATAAGAATTCAGAAGTCAAGTGTCAGTTAAAGTTAATCATTTTGACTGACTGTTTTTACGTAAATTATAAGTAGAAAAGCAGTAGGAACTAAAATGAACAGTGCAGTAGCAATAAATGCAAGAATATTTACTTCCATAATCTCATCTTTTTTTTTTTTCACAAGAACTCGGGATTTAATCCCATAGAGATGATAAATCTTTCACCTGTTAATTCAATGAATGCATTACCTATCGATGATCTTGAATCGGATCAATATCATGAATAACAATATCTGAGCTATTAAATGAATTCGTCGTCGAGAATTGAATAGTATAACATACGAACATCTTTTATCCATACCGAATCCAAGATTGGATTCCCGGACCAATCATTTATTGATCCTTCTTTTCTTTTCTATAACCTACCTTAGGTCTTCCTTATAGAACCATCAAACGAAACGAAATATAACCCCCGTCCGAACTACAAAACCCCAACAAACAATACAAGCGAAGTGGAAAAAGAGAGGAATTAGGTTCTCAATTTTCATGATCAAAATTTCTTTGGAAGACAAAGAAGTATGAGAAAGATGAGTCGCAGGATAAAAGATGGAATATTATATTAACTTCACTATTTTAGTTATTTTCATTTTAGTTTAGAGTTTGTTCTTTGTTCGACAGAATCCTGAAAAAAAGAAGGAAACCCCCTCGGAATTCAATTATGCTCTCTGTCCCTTCTTTCACAGAAAATGGAGAGGAAAATTGATGTACTTATTTGATCCGTCGGGACTGACGGGGCTCGAACCCGCAACGTCCGCCTTGACAGGGCGGTGCTCTTGCCTATTGAACTACAATCCCAGGGAAAGAAGAAGAGATCTAGCAGAAATTTTGGATTCTTTTTTATTCTCTCGTATCAGGTATTTCTCTCGTATCAGGTATTTCTCTCGTATCAGGTATTTCTTAAGAACAAGAGTGTTCTACCATCTGATAGTAGATTGACAAATTGTTGGGCCGAGCTGGATTTGAACCAGCGTAGACATATTGTCAACGAATTTACAGTCCGTCCCCATTAACCACTCGGGCATCGACCCAACGCCTAATTCATTTTAGACGTTCCATAATCAACTTCCTTTCGTCTCCCAGGCAGATTTGACAAAGACATATCACTTGATCTAAAATACAAAGTCCCACTGAGTAGACTATTAGCAGGACTTGACAAATATGGATCACTTGATAGAAAATCCCACTCCTATAGTCTTGAGTCTTGGTATACCCCCAGAGGGACTTGAACCCTCGTTTTCTCCGTGAAAGAGAGAGGTCGTAACCACTGGACCATAGGGGCCTATGGCCACCTTGATTCATAAATAAACTAGAAATAATAGATCCCGGCCACCTGTAGGAAATAAAAAAGCACTAGAAATACAATAGGTAATAATCAAAATACCATGGGTAATTAAGCCTAAGGCCACCTTAACTTAATATAACTCAGGCCGAGAGCCGCATGAATCAAACCGAAAAACTCGTTAACTATTCTGGAGGTTAATGGTAATCAAACTTTACCATTAAATTACAACCTTGAAACTTGATTTCATTGGTCT